TTAATAGGTATTTTCTTTTATGGTTCATATTCCGGATTGGGTTCATCCCTGTAGTAAGCCGATGAACTGAGGTATCGATATGAAAGCATAAGAAATCAACGGGACCTTCCTTCCCCTCGAAGGGGAGGTACCCGTTCAATTTAGAATAAGAAGATTTTTTTCGTATAAAAAGAAAAAAATATGTAGGGGCAAATAGCATACAAAAACTTTCTATATTCCTAGAACTTATTCTATTAGTATATCCTCCCTCTTTTCTTTGTATTTTAGAAAATCCAATTTTCAAATAAGTTCCTTGAAGAAGTTCTATTTGTTGCTCAATCAATTTCTCTCTCTTTTTTGTTTGTCCACTACCTTTTCTATCTATTCTATGCGGAATAGAATACTAATAGGAAAAGAAGAAATGAAATATGTTTCATCTAGAAAACAATCGAAATTTACGCGTCTTTGCCGAAGGCGATTGCGAATTCTTACTATTTCGACCCAATAAAAAGGAATTTTACACATCCTTTTATTGGGTCGAAGATTAGGAAGGCAAGGACTCCCCCGCTTCTTCCCCTCATCTATCTGAGCGTTATATTCTCCGTGTAGTCTAATATCTAATCGAATTTGATTCTCGAATAGAAAAAAAATGATGCACTCTAGAACATTTTAATTCGATAAGGGTCACATCATTTCAATTTGGATTGAAACAAAAGGAAAGAAAAGGAAAAGAGTCTTCTTCAAATATACATAATTAGAAAGAAGAACTTGATTCTTGTTATGCACTTGATTGATGTTGATAAATCCGTGAATCTAGAAATTCATTTCGGCCAATTGAACCTTCTCAAACTGTTTCTTTTTCAGAACCAAAAAGATTTGTGCTAAAATAACCGATGCGAAGAAGACCAAAAGACCTTGTACGCGTAATGGGTCTTGAAGTACTATTTCTGTATCTCCCTGACCAAATCCACCCACATTAGGATTACTCGTTAATGGCTGATCGAGTTTGATGGATTCACCCTCTGAAACAAGAAGTTCTGGTCCTGGAGGAATAATATCAACGACTTGACGCCCATCCGACACATCCGCTATGGTTATTTCATATCCACCCTTTTCTTTGCGTATTATTTTTTGTACTATTCCTGCTGCTGTAGCATTATAAACAGTATTATTACTCTTACTTCCGTCGGGATAAATCTGCCCCCTCCCCCTGTTACCGCCTACGTATATGGGATATTTTAAAAAGTGAGCATCCTTCTTAGTAGCAGGGTCCGGGGAAAGAATAGGGAAGATGATTTCACTATATTTTTGACCCGGAACAGGACCTATCACAAGAATATTTTTTTTATTGGGGCGATAGCTCTGAAAAGAAAGATTGCCTATTTTGTCTTTCATCTCAGGAGAAATACGATCGGGTGGAGCCAATTCAAAACCCTCGGGTAAAATAAGAACAGCCCCTACATTCAAACCCCCCTTCTTGCCATTAGCAAGAACTTGTTTTAGTTGCATATCATAAGGAATTCGAACAACGGCTTCAAATACAGTATCAGGAAGGACTGCTTGTGGAACCTCAATATCCACGGGCTTATTAGCTAAATGACAATTGGCACATACAATACGACCAGTCGCTTCTCGTGGATTTTCATAACCCTGCTGCGCAAAAATAGGATATGCATTTGAAATGGATGACTGAGTTATTATATATATGATGAGCGCTACAGAAATGGATTGAGTAATCTGTTCTTTTAGCCAAGAAGGGCTTTTTCTAGTTTTCATGGTACAATTTTGGATCCCGAAAATTGCTACAATAAATGGAATAGGTCACTAGTAGAGTTTCCTCTCCACGATTCTGCTATTTACTGGAATAATATTACTGGAATATAGGAGGAACTTCCTGCCCTGGATGGGCCGAAAGAGTAAGTCTTATTTGGATTGTCTATGTCCAAAATAACAAACGGATTCATATCAGCAGATCTTTTTTTTCAATCATTCATTGAATGATAAATGACTACAAGCGATGGGGATACACGATTTAAATAATGGAAGATCCAATATTTAAAAATTGTATCTAGAATGACGGGAAAAGTGGAAACAAGGCCAGATAGAATTTGATCGTTATGAACAAAGCCAAAATCGTTGTAGATAGAGCCAATCATTAGTTCCCAACCATGGGGTGAATGGAATCCGATACAGAAATCGATTAATAAAAGAATCGAAAATGCTTTTATTGTGTCGCTTAGGTTATATAGGAATTCCTGAACCCAAGAGTTAAGAATCAAAAGTTCTTCATTACCTATAATAGAATAACCACTTAGAATAAGGAAACATATTATATTTGTCGAGAAGTAAAAAATCGTATGGATACAATCTTCATTGTGAAGCTTGATCAATTGAATTGTTTCTTTGTGGATTCCTATACGAAGCTTTTGGAGATGTGTCTCTGGGTATTCCTTTATTATCTCGTCCAAGAGTAGGAGTTCCTCTAATTCTGTGAATTTTTCTAGAATACTCCTTTCTTGAATCTCATTCAAGAAAATTTCGGATTGCTTAGTATTCCACCAATTAGTAATCCAAGATTCCAGACTTTTTTTAAATGCTACAGAAATCAAGCGGGGTAAAAATACTATAGATGCAAGAAATAGAAGGGGAATAAATGCTTTCTTTTTTGCCATTTTTTTTTTCATTTAGAAATTGTTAATAAACTCGCCTAATTCGTCAACTCTATGGGATTTTATAAAAAAAGAGATTCCGTCGATTCCAAAGCCAAAGTCTCGGACCCCGCTTTTCTTTGTTTTTTAGTTGCGATTCGGTGATTAGTCCTGGATAATTTTGAAGAATCTTTCAAGAATACATAAATCGAATAAGAGAATTCGAATGAGAAAAAAATCTTGTTTCCGCCTATTTTAATTGGTTCAAGTTGAAGCAAGTCCTTCCTTTCTATTCTATGAATACCCGACAAATCCACTTCAGGTAATGAATTTTGATTTCGAGACGAAAAACTTTCCAAATTTTTGAAAAATTTTCGCTGGCTACCTAGACCATATACAAAATGAAAAAAAGAAGAAAATTCTTTATTTCGAAATGAAATCTATTCTTATTTCGATTTGTTACTTTTTCGCTAATGAATTGAGGCGCGCGGAGTTCCATACTCCTAACATTTTTGTAGACAAAAGACTTTGTTCCCCCCTTTCTTTTTGATGTTCCGTATATGTTTGCTTTGATTTGATTTGAATGGTCGTTCAGAAGAATTTTTATACCATACAAAAGAAAAGGGGAATTTTCGATTTTTTGACTCCCAGCTCAGAATGAAAAATCATTCATTTTTTGGTTCATTTCAAAATACTTCAATCGGGACGCGCAAGAAATAGGCCAATTCCGCAACTTTTTGTTCCATTTCTCGCGGAGTCAAACTCTCATCAGTACGAGTCAAAGGGATGGCTCCTTGACCTCTGATTTCCAGATAAAGGACACGACGAGGATAAAGACCCTCTTTGAGTTCTATTCTGATAGACTGAATATCATTTATAAGGAATCGGAGGAAGATTCGACGATTTTTTCCCGGAAATCCCCAACGAAAAATACACACTATTCCTTCTTTTCTATCGAATAGATCATAACCACTACCTACATTCCACGAAATTGTGCACCACAGATAGGAGCTAATAAAGAGACCCGCGATCCCATAGAAAGACATCACGATCCCCTGTGGAAAAAAAATGATTTGTTGTGAGGGAACTAAAGATAGCAAACTCCTACCAAGATAACTGGAAGTTCCAACTAAAAAAAATCCTAATGAACCTAAAAAAAGTAGAACGGCCCAGCAGAAATTACTTGTTTTTCGAGACCCTCTTATAAGGTCTATCCATATCTGTTCTGATCGCCAATTCATATTAATCTAGTTGCATTTCACATTTCAATTGAATTTGAATTGAGTGAATTGATAGAATAACCCAAATGAATTTCAATTTACTTAAACTTTTATACTGTAAGTACTAAACTCAATTTTGTTTCCGAAATAACCCTCATCAACTAGCACTATTCTAATGTGAACTTTCAAGGGTAATTCATCTAATTCGTTCGATCGAAAATAGGAGAGGGGATCCTTGAAATAGAAAGTCAATGTCTATAGATATCTAGGACCGGGTCATATCAAAGATCCCCTGAGCTGAGCCCGATCTAGTTCTTTTCATTTCAAATAAATAGAATTCATTTATACTCCCGGGTTTCACACGGATAAGAGTTCTTTCCGTTATGTTCGGAAGAAATCACGTGTTATACCATATTCCACTTTCCAAAAACACGGATATCCGTTTATTGGAAAACGGATATCCATGTTATTCAAGTCGAAGTCTTGCAAAAGATTAGATTGTTTAGGCCCACCCACCCCCCGGCCTAAACAATCTTGTTTTTTTGAACATGAAGAAATAAAGAAGCCATTGCAATTGCCGGAAATACTAGGCCTACTAAAGGCACAAAAATAGAGGGAAAGTTTATAGGTGTCATAGAATGGGTACCTCGATTTACTATTTGGAAATCTTTTCTATTGTGATAAAATATCCTTATTAGAATTCTATCTAATTATACTAATTAGATCTAAGTGAGTATAGTATATACTAAGTGCAAGGAATGTAGAACTAAATAAATGAACTTAGTCAGCCTTCGATGCATTGACCTTAATGATCGATTGAATTGGGATCCACATAAGCGTGCAACTGAAATAACTCACCTAGAACACATTTTAAATAATTACGTGGTACAACTAGATCGAATAGACCCTTATCGAATAAATTGTCAGTTTCTTGTACACCTTCAGGTACTTCTATCTTCAATGTTTCTTCAATGACTCTCTTACCCGCAAATGCGATGTAGGAGTCAGGTTCACCAATAACGACATTTCCCAACATACCAAAACTAGCTGTCACCCCACCAGTAGTAGGAGATGTAAGAATTGATATATAGAATAATTTTTCATTTAATTGATAATTATATAAAATAGACGCGATTTTACCCATTTGCATTAAGCTTAAACTTCCTTCTTGCATACGTGCCCCGCCAGAAGCACACACTAGAATAAGGGGGATCCTTTCATGAGTTGCATACTCAATTAAACGGGTTATTTTCTCTCCTACTACGGCTCCCATACTACCTCCCATAAACTCAAAATCCATAACCCCCATTGCTACACGAATACCATTTAAATAACCTATACCTGTTTGAACAGCTTCGGTTAAACCCGTCTCTCTTTGATTTGTATCAAGTTTATCGGTATAGGATTCCTCCTTCCAACCCATCGCCTTCTCCAAATCTAAACGGAACATGTCCAATTTATAATAGACTTTTAGAATTTTCCAAGTCAATTGCAAATAAAAATTCTCTAATTCTGAATTTGATTTTGATCGTAACTCAAAATAGAATTTATCCGCTTTCGGACGTAATTTCGCATAAAGCAACTTCAATTTCAAACGAAATTCCGAAAATTTTAACTCGAGATCCGATTCCGAAGGCAATTTCGATTCGGAATCCGATGGAAACTCCCAATCGGGTTCCGAATCGAAATCCGATGGAAACTCCCAATCGGATTCCGAATCGGAATCCGATGGCAACTCCCAATCGGGTTCCGAATCGGAATCCGATGGCAACTCCGAGTCCAATCCATAAAAATATAAAGACCTGCATTTCTCGTAGAATTCGGGATCCGTATAGAATTCGGAATCCGAAGGAAGACAGTGATACAAACAAAACTTTATTTCCTTTATTTGGCTAATAATGATCTCCTTCAATTTCGCACGCAATTCCTCCGCCAATTCTGAATTGGGGTCTACTTGAGCTTTATCTAGTTCATACTTCAATTCCCAAGCTTTAGACGCCCAGGCATCCATCCGCAAATCCTGGGGTGTCTTTTTTAATTCCAGCTTCAATTCTGAACCAAATTGATCTACTTTTGAATCAGAGTTTAATTCTGATTCTGAATCCACTTCAGAATCAGAACGTAACTCCTTCAACTTGGAGTTCAACTTAGAGTTCAAATCCGCATAAAAGTGATCAAAATAAGCAACTAACTGATCAATTTTGAATGCCAAATCCGAACGCAAGTCCGATCCATCATTCGATCCATTATCGGATCCATCATTCGATCCATTATCGGATCCATCATTCGATCCATTATCCGATCCATCATTCGATCCATTATCGGATCCATCATTCGATCCATTATCCGATCCATCATCGGATTCATCATCGAATCCATCATCGGATTCTTTATAGAATTCCTCATAGGATGAATGATAGGGTGAATGATAGGGTGAATGATAGGATGAATGATAGGATGAATCATAGGATGAATCATCCGATTCATCATCGGATTCATCATAGGATGAATTATCCGATCCATCATCGGATTCAGAATCGGATGATGGATCGGATAATGGATCGAATGATGGATCCGATTTATCATAGGATGAATCATAGGATGAATCATAGGATGTCGGTTCCAAAAATTCCGAATTTATTTTGAGTTTTTCCAAAGAAAAGTCCGGAAAATCATCCCAATCAATTATATCCACGGAAGTCATGTTTTCATTCATAGGGACCCAAGTTCCTCGGTCAATCAAAAGCTCAATTCTAGCTGAACTACCCATTCTCAAGTGAAACCCACATTCCTCACAAAAATACATTCTTTCCTTTAAAAATGACTTAAAATTTAAGTGATAACAATCTTCGCATTGAACCCATAAATGGTCGTATGCTTCAGTTCCATCAGGCTTATGACTTTTTCTATTACTTTTATCATTCTCATACGTTCCATTACGCTTTTCACTTTTTTCATGACTTTGATCAATCTCATCTCTTCCAGTCAGATTTTCCATTTTTTCATGACTTTGATCAAAAATTTCACTATCAGTGAAATTCGGGGAATTGCTAGGGGAGTTGTTGGGACTTTTATCTCCACTAGGATAGTTACCACTAGGATAGTTATTGGTTGAACTATTACCCCAACTAGGAATGTCTTTTTCTGAATAAGAAAGACGCCCATTTTTACTAGGCTTATAAATACTATTAAAACTTCCCATTAATTGACTGATAAAACTTCCCATTAATTGACTGAATCTACATCTAGAATAGAATTCTAGTTTAATTTTTTTTGGCATAGTCGACCTCCTCCTATTTTTTAGGATTTTTAAGATTAAGATATAGAAAGCAGGACACTTGATATTTATTTCGCCGTATAATTTTAAAGTAAAGGATAGTAATCAGATTTATTGATTCTACAAAAAGTACAAATAACCAACCGTAACGTAATGTATTCTTATTAAAGTCACTCTTTCTTATTTAATAACCAACCGTAACGTAATGTAATAATAAAATGATAGAACTTAGATCATTTTTTTTATTAATGATCTAATTCTTATTTATTATTACATTACGGTATTAACGTTATTACATTACCGATACCTATTTTTTCCAAATTTTGATATCAAAAAATACAAATAATACAAATAATCCGTCAGATTGTAATAAATCCATAAATTTTTCATTACCAATGCTGCGCATAGAAATAAAAAATAATGAACTGTAACTTTATCTTTTAAAACATTGTATTTTTCTTTCTTGTATTTACTCAATATCTTCATTCTATTATAAAGGATATACCGGTGGATTAAGGCATTAATATATAGTAAACTCGCATAATCCCTCGCCACAAAAAATAATAGAATAAATAGAATGGTATAATTTACAATACGTTTTTTGTGACGAAGCCAAAACATACGCTTTTTTGTCTCAATATCGGTTGATAAATCGGCCATAAAAGCATAAAAAGACGTAATTGGTTGTTTCACTTTCCCCCTCCCCCTCCCCCAATGGAATACAAAATTTGCATTTCTATCAATAAATAAATCATTTTTTTTTTTGAGGTAGAATTTGAAATCTAAAAATTAAAATAGCTTAAAACTGTGTAGATATAAGTAGATATAATGAAATTCTTTTCATTTCATTATATCTACGAATCTACGAATCCACGAATCTACGATTGAAATTCTTTCTATATTACTATATTAGATTGGCTCTTCCCGGAATTTTAGTTGACTCAGAGGTAGAAGATGATTCGGAAAAATTTAAAAATTCAAATCGAAACGCTTCGTGATCTTCAACCAATTTTCTGGTTCAATATAATTACCGGGAATGAGGGATATGGCTTGTTTCCAATATTCCGCGGCTTGGTCGAACCAAGCCTCTGCAATTTCAGAATCTCCCTGTCGAATGGCTTGCTCTCCCCGGTCGGAATAGGAGCCTCCTTCCCTTAGAACCGTACTTGCGAGTTTCCTGCACCATACGGCTCAGCAGTAAATTATTTTTGTATCCATTTTCAATTTTGAATATGGAACTAAATGAGATTTTTCATAGATCTATCTCACCCTTCTTGTGTTAAGGACGGTGCATGAGTTTCAAACTTGACTGATTATCTCGAATCCTAATCCGTTTTTTTGTTTTCTCTTTTGTCCCACCTTCAGCCGACTAAAGGCTGGACATTTCATTCTTTCGTTAACATTTTCTGCAAGGTAACTATCTCGCTTTCATATCGAAATTCATATAGAATCCTTGAAAAAGGCCTTACTTCATAAGAAAGAAAAGACGTACTCTCTTTAGGATCTGATACTACACCGCTGCTCAATACCCGAGTGGATCTTCTATATTACATAAGACGATTACTACGTGTTTTGATGGTTTTTTATGGTATAAAAAAGCAGCTCTTTTCTTAATTTTAACGTATTCATACACTACTTTTAAAAAATGAATTGACCTTTACGGTGCTTACTCTCTATTTCTATCTTTATCCATACAAGCAAGTATCTAGGCCTATCTTATTCTATTTCAAATCTTATTCTGTAGCTTTCTACTTTCTACCATTGTCTACTATCCCCAATCTAGTATCCATTATAGCCCAAATATAGGTCGGTCACCGACCCCCCAGCCTCTTCTTTTGCTTTCCTTTTCTCTTTCTGCACCCTTATCTACTTCTGTAACTTTCTACTTTCTACCACTGTCTACTATCCCCAATCTAGTATCCATTATAGCCCAAATATAGGTCGGTCACCGACCCCCCAGCCTCTAATTTTGCTTTCCTTTTCTCTTTCTGCAGCTTTCTCTACTTCTGTAGCTTTCTACTATCTACTATTATATATCGTCTACTATTATATATCGTCTACTATTATATATGGTCTACTATTATATATCGTCTACTATTATATATCGTCTACTATTATATATACTAGCCCTAAAGCTAGCTTTCTACTATCCACGATTATCTATTATAATCCTAATATATGGTAGGGCTCGCCCCCCCAAGCAAGCCTCTTCTTTTTCTTTCCTTTTCTCTTTCTATAGTGGAGACAGTCGCACGTAATGACAGATCACGGCCATATTATTTAAGGCTTGCGGTAAGAATGGGTTTCGTTCGAGTGCCCTAAAATAATATTCTAAAGCTTTCGTATGATCTCCATTACTTGTGTGAATAAGGCCTATGTTATAGAGTATATAACTTCGATCGTATGGATCAATTTCTAGCCGCATCGCTTCATAATAATTCTGTAAAGCTTCTGCATAATTTCCTTCGGATTGGGCTGACATCCGTTACGGTCGTCATTCGATTCAAAGAATCTCCGTTCCAGAACCGTACGTGAGATTTTCACCTCATACGGCTCCTCTCTTATTTTATATGCATAATGAAAATCTGTCAATCGGTTTTTGACTCCATGTTCCATGTATTGTATTCTCATTATGAATTGAGCGGGGCTAGTGTTTTTACATGAAATTTCTAGCCAACCTCCCTGCGAAAGAGCTTTTGTTAACATCAAATGTGTTGTTACTAGATAGAAAGGTAACTCCAACAATTTCTTTGTCCTCAACAACGCCCCCTAATTTCCAGGAATTAGTCACTTCAACAGTCTTTGATGGTTATACGGGTATCCAAAGTACGAACGAGATGGATGTTTGTTGTCCCAACCATTCTTTTAAGTCTCTTTTAAGTCCCAATCCAACTAAGGGTAGGTAAGGGGATAAGTTCTTTTTGACAAAGCTTTCATCTTGTTGATTTCTAGGTGTAGTGCCTTTCCCTCATGCTGCCTATTCTATTAGTACTAGTAGAGTGGGATTGCCCTAAAATATAGAACCAATAGGTGTAACCTTTCGCTCAATACTAAAATGGATAATGGAAGCATATGAGGCTGCATCAATCGGGGATACACAACAGAAGGAATTGTTCTATTTCTAAACTTCACCTTCAACAAGCGTAGATTTTTTGAATAACCTATACTCAAAATAAGACTCAAAAATAAGAAGCTTTTTTCTATATTTTCTTTATGCTTTTTGCGAAAAATAGAATCAAATCACACCATCTCTGTAATAGGTAAATGCCTCTTTTTCTCCTGAAGTTGTTGGAATTATTCGTAATAAAATATTGGCCACAATTGAAAAGGTCTTATCAATAAAATTTACATTTATCCGCGATCTAGGCATAGGTAACAATCCATTCTCTAATTATTCTCATTACCTCTCGTGGGAAAATGATCCTACAAAAAAAAGGAATTTGACACTCAAAAAAGAGCATAAAACGGATTCATTTCAAAAATGAAAGTAAGATAGGAGACTTATACTACTATTTTATTTCGAATTTAGAATCAAATACTCAAAAAAAGGTCTCTCTTTGGAAGAATCAATAAGAAATATTGGAATGAATACGATTCAGATTCATCCAATCCAAATATCCAAATAGAGTAGTATACCAATGAAACTATTACGATTTCATCGAAACTGAAGAATCAAGGAATTTTCGAATTTTTATGGAATCGTAGTTTAGTTTAAATGGAATCATGATCGAAAGGTATCCATTAATCATAGTCTATAAAAAACATAACCTCCTCAATCTATTAATTCCTTCCAATTCATTGATTTAATCTGATATGGTATAAAAAAAGATCATATCTCAAAAAGACGGGCACATCATATTTGCAAATATGAATAGATCTTTTTTTGAGTTTAGCCTTTCACAAGCATAAAAAAACTTTCATTTTCTATTTTTCTTTTTAGTTAGAAATGGTTGGTGTTGGTCGCACCTATTCAAACGAAAAAAAATCTGAAATATTCAGAACTCGTTATTCATTCGGTTTCTGGGTCATAATCATTGTAAAGGAGAGGTGGCCGAGTGGTTCAAGGCGTAGCATTGGAACTGCTATGTAGACTTTTGTTTACCGAGGGTTCGAATCCCTCTCTTTCCGTACCTCCATTTCACCCAATTCACCAACATTGCTGACCGTAACAAATCAAAGACCAGGAGATACGATTATTTATTCTACCGGTTAGATCCTTCTTCTATTTTGATATCTATTTTTGATTTCTAATAGATGGGGGTACATAAAATAGAATACGGAAGGGTTGGACAAAAGTCAAGGTTAAGCCTGGCGAGAATAATATTCTACGACTAGCAATTCGTTGATTGTCAAACCGACCCACTTATTATCTATTATTTGATTGACGAATCCTTTATATGGGAATGGGTGAAGAGTCAAATGTTTTGGCAATTTCTTGGGGGGGGATGAATCCAGATAATTTTGAACGAGAGCTCTGGAGTTTTGCTTCTCCCTCGCCATAATAATATCTTGGCGTTGGCAACGATAACTTGGTATATCTACTATACGACCATTAACTAAAATATGTCTATGGTTAACTAATTGGCGTGCTCCAGGAATAGTCGGAGCCATACCCAATCGAAAAAGGATGTTATCCAAACGCATTTCAAGTAATTGGAGTAAAACCTGACCTGTTGATCCTTTGACTTTTCTAGCGATACGAAAGTATTTAAGCAATTGTCGTTCTGTAATACCATAATGAAAACGTAATTTTTGTTTTTCTTCTAGCCGAATACGATATTGAGATCTTCTTCTGGAACGTGATTTGTTTCTAAGATCATTTCCAACTCTAGGCTCTTTATTAGTTAGTCCGGGTAAAGCTCCTAGACGGCGTATTTTTTTGAAACGAGGCCCTCGGTAACGCGACATAAAGACTCCTTTTTTTATTGATATTTTTTAAAAACCGGAATTAAAACGGAACTCAATTTGATTACAATTTTTTTTGAATAAGTTAATTAGATATTAGTTATTTATATATTAGTTAGATTTTAACACTCTATCTAAATAGAGATATTTAACTCTATATACTATGGAGTCAAACTTCTCTTATGCGAGCCCGCTTAGCTCAGAGGTTAGAGCATCGCATTTGTAATGCGATGGTCATCGGTTCGATTCCGATAGCGGGCTTTTATCTACTTGGTCTATTTTATATATGATTGACAATTTTTTTCAAAATCAAAGAATAAAGACAACTTTCCTTTGTCCAAAAGTGGACGATTTTCTATGGACACTTATGAATCAAAATTCAATGAAAATGAAAGAGCGAAATTTCGGAAAAACAACTCAACTCAGAAAAACATTTTTTCTTATTTTCTAGTTGCTAGATTTTCGAATCTATTCTATTTTCTAATATACATAACTATATCGAGTTAAATATCTCTATTTAGATTATATCAAAAAAATCCATTTATTCTGACTATCTTTCTCTCGATTTTTATTAGCCAATTCGATAGATTTTCTATTTTTTATTATAGAATATATAGATATATAGATAACATTTCTTTCTATTGTAGTAACTAATGCATATGTATATCTCTTTTCTAAGAATTTCGAATTACTAACTATTAGTATTAAATATTCGATTTGTAGTCAATTTTTTGATTAGTTTGTATAATTCTCGATTTTCAAGAATCTATAATTATTCTATATCTATATCTAGAATATTGAACATATATTCAATATCTTAGTTCTAGCTCTAACAATATATATTCAATATATATTTCATCAAAAGAAAAATATAGAATAAAAAAAGATAGAAATAGATTATGAAATTCATTTATGAAAGAATTTCGATTTTAGTTATAGGAGTCTATCTTAAGAAAAGAAAAATCGAAAAAAAAGAATAGACCTTTTGAGTATTCCAAATTCCATAGGAAAATGAAAAAGGTCATATATGGGTGGTATATATTCATCTATATTGAATTGAAGATCAAAAAAGAATACCATTTTTTGTGATTGACCCATATCAAATATGGACTCCTAGTAGAGATGAAAGAAACGAAACAAAAAAGAAGAGCTGCCTTTCGGTATATAAATTGGTATCTAATGAATTCAACGATTTCGGTATAAACGGACGGATAATAAAAAAACTGAAAAGGAAAGTACATTAGACTGAGATTTTGATTTAATCATAAAAAAGGGGGATATGGCGAAATTGGTAGACGCTACGGACTTAATTCGTTTGAGCCTTAGTATGGAAACCTACTAAGTGATAACTTTCAAAATCAGAGAAACCCTGGAATTCAAAAAAATGGGCAATCCTGAGCCAACTCCTGCTTCCCAAAAGCGAGAAAAAAAGGATAGGTGCAGAGACTCAATGGAAGCTATTCTAACAAATGGAGTTGACTGCCTTGCGTTGTTATAAAAATGCATCTTCCAAAAAGGATGAAGAAGAAAGATATATACATATGTATATGTACTGAAAAGTGAAATACTATATATAACTGTATCGAAAAAATAATGAATGATGACCCGAATCCTTTTTTTTTATATGAATATGAAAAAATGGAAGAATTTTTTTGAATCGATTCGAAGTTGAAGAAAGAATCGAATCTTCATTTATGAAAAAAAACGAAAACATTTACTCCGCGGTCTGATAGATCTTTTGAAGAACCGATCAATCGGATGAGAATGAAGATAGAGTCCCATTCTACATGTCAATATCGACAAGAATGAAATTTATAGTAAGAGGAAAATCCGTCGATTTTCGAAATCGTGAGGGTTCAAGTCCCTCTATCCCCAAAAAAAGCTCATTTTATTTCCTAATTAGTTATCCTCCTTTTTAATGGTTTCAAATTGGTTCTCTTCCTCATTTTTTCTTCTTTTGAAAAGGTATCTGAGCAGAAATTTTTTTCTATCACAAGACAAGACTTGTGATAGAAACGATACATGTACAAATGACCAGCTTTGAGCAAATGAGTTGAATACTCCTTTGAATGATTCACAATCCATAGAATTTCTTGGACTAAAACTTACATACAAAGTCTTCTTTTCACGATCCAAGAAATTTTGGGGCCTAGGCCTAGATAATACTTTGGAATATCCTTTCGCCTTTTGATTTCATTGACATAGACCCAGTTATCTAGTAAAATGAGTAAATGATGCGTCGGGAATGGCCGGGATAGCTCAGTTGGTAGAGCAGAGGACTGAAAATCCTCGTGTCACCAGTTCAAATCTGGTTCCTGGTACATGATTTATTTAGATGAGTATCCATTCTATAGATTAATTGATATGGATCAATATACATATTCATTAATTGTCTAGATCATGACACATACGTAACTTATACCTCTAGATGTCTAGAGATATACCCCATCTATAAATAGAAAATAGATGGGAAAATTAGCTAATAAAAAAGAAGTAAAAGGGTTTTTTTTCTTTGTTTATTTGGTTATACTTTAGATTGGGTTGCCTCGCATTCAAAAATAATATGAATACTTCATACATATTCGAAAAAGTTTCATTAATTAGTCGCAAGACTCAAAAAAGTAAAGTCGAGGGTAGGTAAAGTAGGAGACTAGAAAAGCTCTATTTCAGATAGAGTACAAATAGAATCCTATTTCCTCTCATTTCTTTTTTTTCTATTTCGTCATTTCCCCCCTACATTCCATGACTTTTTAGAGTCCATATAAGTAATGTTCGCGTCACAAAATTCATGATACAGAATTGGATTGGTTCATTCTATTCTAGTGGCTCGGTTCATCCAAAATGAAAGTCTCTTCCAAAATTGCAAGTTTCAATGAATTCCTAATTCGATTGTCTTTCATTTTTAACCCACCCATAATACGAAAAAACCCGGCAATTACTTCGATTGATTGATCTAGAACAGAAGGTACAA